GGTAAATCATTTTTTCATCTCCTGCTGATTCAGAGGTACCGTCTCTTGGATCCATTGTATAGTTTAATGGTAAAGTTTGATTACCATTAACCCCCAGAAAAGTGAACGAGTTTTTCGGTTTGATTCATATCCTATTCATCTTCTAAAGGTGTCCCTCGGCTGATTTATATTTTATATTAAGTTAAGGTGGCCTTAGGCCTTATTCCCTATTGTATTTGTATTGTGTAGTGCTTTTTGATTTCCTAAAGGTGGCCGGCCCTCAGCAACTATTATTTCTAGTTTATTTATGAATAAAGGTGGCCATAGGCCCTATGGTCCATTGGTGCCCCTATGGTCCAGTGGTTACGACCTCTCTCTTTCACGGAGAAAACGAGGGTTCAAGTCCCTCTAGGGGTATACCAAGACCATAGGAGTAGGATTTTATCAAAAGTGAAATGGATTTGTCAACTCCTCAGTCTATCCGTGGCAGTTTGATTTGATATATTTTATCAAAAGTGAAATGGATTTGTCCGCCTGGGAGACGAAAGAAAGTTGATTATGGAACGTCTAATTAGGCGTTGGGTCGATGCCCGAGTGGTTAATGGGGACGGACTGTAAATTCGTTGACAATATGTCTACGCTGGTTCAAATCCAGCTCGGCCCAACAATTCGCCAATCTACTATCAGATGGTAGAACCCTCTTGTTCTTAAGAAATACCTGATAAGAGAGAAGAAAAAAGAATCCAAATTTTCTGCTAGATCTCTTCTTATTTCCCTGGGATTGTAGTTCAATAGGCAAGAGCACCGCCCTGTCAAGGCGGACGTTGCGGGTTCGAGCCCCGTCAGTCCCGACGGATCCAATAAGTACATCAATTAACCTCTCCATTTTATGTGAAATGAAAGAAGGGACAGAGAGCATAATTTAATTCCGAAGGGGTTTCCCCTCTTTTTTTCAGGATTCTGTCGAAGAAAGAACAAACCCTAAACTAAAATGAAAATAATTAAAATAGTGAAGTTGATAGAATATTCCATCTTTTCTCCCGCGACTCATCTTTCTCATACTTCTTTGTCTTCCAAAGAAAATGGGATCATTCAAATTTACAACCTAATTCCTCTTTTTTTCCACTTCGCTTGTATTGTTTGTTGGGGTTTTGTAGTTAAGTTAATGGAAACGGACGAGGATACTTCATTTGATGGTTCTACACGGAAGACCTAAGGTAAGTTATAGAAAAGAAAGAACAGAAAAGAAGGATAAATAAAGGAATTTTTGATTGGTCCGGGAATCCCATCTTGGATTCGGTATGGATAAAAGATCTTCGTATGTTATACTATTCAATTCTCGACGACGAATTAATTTAATAGCTCAGATATTGTTATTCATGATATTGATCCGATTCAAGATCATCGATAGGTAATGCATTCATTGAATTGACAGGTGAAAGATTTATCATCTCTATGGGATTAAATCCCGAGTTATTGTGAAATAAAAAAACGATGAGATTGAGATTATGGAAGTAAATATTCTTGCATTTATTGCTACTGCACTGTTCATTTTAGTTCCTACTGCTTTTCTACTTATCATTTACGTAAAAACAGTCAGTCAAAATAATTAATTACTTGAAATGAAACTTGACTTCTGAGTTCTTATCAATAGTTGAAGAAATCAAATCAAAAGGATTCTTTTTTTGCGTCTTAAATGAAATCAACGGACTATAATGGGCGGTATTCTATGAGATCCGAGAGTATGGTAAGAAATTTCTTTCTTACCATACTCTCTATTACTGTTATAGTAGTGTATAAAGTTGTACTTGACTTTCTAATAAAGTTGGTATACTATATTAGCTTCTATCTATATCTACAATATATGTAGTGATTAATCCATATATGGAATTAATGTAGGACCCAATTCTCTTTCTTTCTGAAATAATTGTTTTACTGTTATACAATACATTTCTCCACTAGAATCCAATGGAATTTCGAAATGAATATATTTTGAATTGAAATAATTTTCAAATCAAATAAAAAATGCGTTGCAGAACGATCTATAAAACAATTGATACCGTTTCATTCCTCAACTAAATTAGTAGTGCTTCTAAAGTCCACTTCTTCCCCATACTACGAGTGAAAGGGAAAATGTAAAGACTACCATTAAAGCAGCCCAAGCGAGACTTACTATATCCATGTCAATTATGTCCCTTATCTTTATGATAGAAATATTCCATTATTGTATTGCTCACTAATAATAGTAGAATCCATGGTCCAGAGTCAAAAAGGGATTCTGGCCCAACACTATTGATGAACCAATCAAATAAATCCATTTCTAAAAAATTACTATATGATTTCTAATCGGGAAAGACTAAACACAAGTAAAATACACAATGATGCTACAAAGGAATGTTACTAATGGAACATATAGTAAAAAAAAAGAGGGCCCGTTCTTTGTTGCCCTTCAACTTCAAAGATCAATTGCTATCTATTACATACTTTTATTTCCTATTTGATCTAATCCGTACCCTTTCCCGATTGTCTCTCTGAAGCAGTTGGGGGATAGTATAATATACTCTTGACGAGGGGTTTCAAAAAAAAATAATAAAATTTTTTCACTTTTTCTATAAAAAAGGAAATTATCCATCCAATCTCAATATAATAGTGATTGAATGCCTGAACACTCAGAGATTCTCGCGAGTCTATAATATGTAGATTACATAAAGGACTTTCCACAACTAGTTAGCCGCCGGCTATGCCAATGAAATTCAAGACCCAATCAGTAGATATTACATTAGCAGTAGAAGGGAATCGGGAAGTCTTGCTTCGACCATTATAATATAATCTTTCTTTGAATTTTAGATTGAAAGATTTCAAATCTTTTACAAAATCCCCAGAATAGATGTTTAGAATCAACCAAGTATCAACAATCCCCTTATTCTGTTCTACTGGGGAAAATTTGGGTGATTTATATCAGCAGATAAGAGATTTTGATTCGTTTGTTGATGAGGCGGCACCCGGATTTGAACTGGGGAAAAAGGATTTGCAGTCCCCCGCCTTACCACTCGGCCATGCCGCCAAAACGATACACAATAGGATAAAATTTTCTGGGTTGGATTACTAAACTTTAGTTTATTGTACTTGCATCCCTTTTTGAATTTAATCCTTTTGCTAAATTTATAAAAATTCTAAAAGAAACCCCTTTCCCCTTTTGATTGTAGTTGATCCACCCCTTCGAATGCCGAAAAACTTCCCCTCACTTTTCTATTGAACAATCAAATGTATATTTTCATTCAAAAAAGCCAAAATTTATGACAAATGGGAACCCTTAACTATTCGTTGACTGAGAATTCCTGAATGATTCGTGGATTTGAATCTAAAATTGGGTTTGCCGAATGACATAAGAAACTACAAAACATACTTAATTGATTCTTTTGAATCAAAAATCCTTCTCAATTTCTATTATAACAAAAATTATAAGTATATGTAAACCCCTCAATGGAAATTCTTACACAGATACCAAATTGGGTATCTTATTTAGAGTATGTTTCCTATACCTATAAATAAAGGGAATTCGTTGGAACAAAAAAAAGGCCCGGCTGGGTATTGACCGGGCCAGGCCCAAAAGGCACTTCGAACAAAATAAAAGCAAGAAGGTCTTCTTTATTTATCTTTCTATTTGGATCTTTCGAGCATCTAAATGGAATTCCTAATTATATAATAACGATAAAGAATGTGAAAGAAATACTTTCTTTAATCCTTACTTGATGTGTAATGTAACATAGTAATTATCTTTTTCAATTGGGAGAGATGGCTGAGTGGACGAAAGCGGCGGATTGCTAATCCGTTGTACGAGTTATTCGTACCGAGGGTTCGAATCCCTCTCTTTCCGTTTCCGTTGATGACTTTCTATTTTTTTCTTTCAAATTTCGCAAACCCCTTTTGATTTTTTTCCTAGTTAAACGTATGGAATATAGAAAATAAAATCTTAAGAAAATTGGAAAATCAAGCAAGAAAAACGAAATTTTTATTTTATTCTTCACGTCCAGGATTACGTCCTGGATCATTGGATAGGAATCCAAAGATGAAGAGAGAAACAAAGAATATTACTACTGTGTAAACGAAAAGTTTGAGAGTAAGCATTACACAACCTCCAAGATCATTTTTTGAAAAAGAAAAACGAGAAAAGATAATAGATCCTCCATTTTTATATCACATATCCTATTTTGACACCAAGAAATGAATTCTAGAAATAGAAAAGAATGTTCAGAAATTCAAATGAAGTTGAAATTTGTAATAAGAGTCTTTGATTACCACAAATCACTTTCATACCCACAATTAGATATTCTAAGGGACCCTAACCTAATAAGGTCTTTCGCCGGAAAAAGGATTAGAATCGGGAAATGGGGCGAGCGGAATTTCTCGCGACTATCCAAGAATTTCAATGTTTGAATTGAAGGTTCATACTCCCAGACTTATTTGATCTTATCAATTGTTATAATTTTTCTCGAATAAATCATGAATTTTCTAGGATAGTATTCAAGATCTTATCGAAAACTTACAGCAGCTTGCCAAACAAAGGCTAAAAGAAAAAAGAACAGAGGTATGACTGGCATAACATCTACGATTGGATTCAAAAAAGCATAGGCTTCGGGCAATTTGGCGAAGAAAAGACTACTCGGATAAAGGGTAGAATTAAGACAGATCAAACTAAAGATATTAAGCATAACAGACATTTTGTTCGTCGAGATAATTGCATTTTGATTGAGTTATTGATATAAGGAAAAATGAAGAAAGTAAGGTAGACAAAAAAATCCTTCTTTTTCCGCTCAATCAAAAATCCTCCAATCCTCAAAGGAGAATAGAAGAAATCATACTTTCATACAATATCTTAATTGAATTATATGTAATGATCAATAAATTCAGTTGAATTCTAGATATACACATGTCAAAATCCTAGCACGAATCTATAATCTATAATATATTCTATAAAGAAGAAAGATTTTCTCTAGTCTATAGATAGTTGGACTGGAATTGACGAACACTTAATACCAATATTATTCTTTATTAGTATTAGTGTCGAATAAAAATAGAAATGGGGCGTAGCCAAGTGGTAAGGCAACGGGTTTTGGTCCCGCTATTCGGAGGTTCGAATCCTTCCGTCCCAGAGCATATCCATTGTATCCGAATACATCTTTTTTGTTCAACAAGGTTCTGTTTCAAGGTCTAATATTGTATAGAATATTATTCTTCTTTCTTTTTTGATTTTGAATGATTCTTTTCGGAATCATATCTCATTTTTTCACAAACTGAACTAAATTGAGTTAACTAAATTGAGTTCAAATGACATGCAAATGTAACTGAATCCTTTTGTGATCCAGATAAAGATAAGATGGGACATATATCACAGTTGCAGAAAGATTACTTAACCTCAGGTTAAACAAAATATGAAAATACATATAAAACGAGGAAGTGCTTAGCCTATAGGTATGTATTGTTATCCTATATTCAGTGACAATAGTCTTTCTATTTTTGTGAAAAATAATTTGCATCCCTAAAATATTCAAATTTAAATATTTAACAATGATATTTCTTTTTATTGTTCGATCTATTTAGCTTATTTGCTTTAAATCATTGACAATTCTATTCGAAAAGAAACAGAAATATTTATTTCTTATGATAATCAAATGTAGTCTTTACTGTAAAAAGTAAAACTTGACTCAAATAATGATGTCGAAGTAGGAAACTTTTTCAATTATCAAGATTTGTAATGATTCCTTATGGGTTGAATCTTTAGGAAGTTGGAAATGGGTCAGTCTATCGTATTGAGTCACTTGAACAGGCAGAGTCAAATAGAATTTCTTTATTCGTGTTATTTCTGTTAGTTATGTTATTTCTATATTTTGATTTCTGGATATTTCTGTTAGATATTTTTTTGAAATAGAGATTTATAGAAAAAGTTGCGTTCATACAAAAAAAGCCCAGGTCTTGCTAAGATTTCTTCAGAAAAATCTTTATTATCTATTATTATCTATGTAGCTAAGAAAAAATATAAATGACTATGTCTCTGTACCGACTGAACCAATGACTATTCATGATTCCATAATTGAATCAATTCCATACTGGTTCCAAATTAGAGGAATGTTATGGTAAAACTTCGTTTAAAACGATGTGGTAGAAAGCAACGTGCGACTTGAAGGACACGATCCGGTGTGGATTCTTATTCTTACATCCACCATTTTATTTTATATAGGAATGAAGGTGCTCTTGGCTCGACGTCGTTTGTTCTATTCTACTAGAACCCTTCTTTTTTTATTGGGTTGTAATGTAAATAGTTCATGATGGAGCTCGAGTAGAAAGTATTTATTAATTTCTCAGGGGCAACGATCTAGGGTTAATGCCAATCAATAAATTGGAACAACTTCGTAAGTATATCTTCGATATAGAAATCGAAAGAATCCGATTCGAGCAAATTTTCAATTCAAAAAAATTGTTGGAACCGCAAAAACTTTTTCGATCCACAGTGTATCGCGCACGAATCAACCGTCGGTATGATTCTTTGATAGAAAGAAATCACAAAAGGGGTATGTTGCTACCATTTTGAAAGGATTAAGAAGCACCGAAGTAATGTCTAAACCCAATGATTTAAAACAAAGATAAAGGATCCCAGAACAAGGAAACACCGCTTCAATTGTCTCACAGATCCGAATAAAGAATCCAAATAGATTTTCAACGAGACAAAAAAAAAGGGGGGGGGGGTTAAAGACCACTCAATAAAAAAATATCTTAATTTTCTTTAATATATTTGAGAATTATTGAACTTGAGTTATGAGTACAAATGATTTTTTAGTTTTCAGGAAGGAAGCTAAATAAAAATGACTATGAGTTAAATTATAGGCTAATTTCTTTTACGGATTCCTTTACTATTTATTAGAATTTTATCCATAGACAAAACTTCGAATCATTTTTTCTCGAGCCGTACGAGGAGAAAACTTCCTATACGGTTCTAGGGGGGGGTTCTTTTTCATCTACATCTATCCCGATGAGCCGTCTATCGAATCGTTGCAATTGATGTTCGATCCCGAAGAGAAGGAAGAGATCTTCGGAAAGTGGGTTTTTATGATCCGATCAAGAATCAAACTTATTTAAACGTTCCCGCTATTCTCTATTTCCTTGAAAAAGGCGCTCAGCCTACAGGAACTGTTCAGGATATTTTAAAAAAGGCAGAGGTTTTTAAGGAACTTTGCTCTAATCAAACGAAATTCAATTAAAATTAAATTAAGGAAATAAAAACCAATTCAATATTTCAATATTAAATTAAGGAAATAAAAACTAAGGGTAGGATAGTGATTTCTATATCATTTTGGATATCTTTTCTATACTATGTTTTTTTATTTCCTTCTTTTCTTGCTCTATTAGTATCTATTTATCATTGCTTTTATAGAATCTTTTTCTAATGAAAACCTTATTTGATTGATCCTCACAAAATCGAAAATTCTGGCATTACCTGCAATCGGGTGGTTTTCATTCGAATTC